GTTGATTTTCCCTTTGCTTTTCCACTTACTTTTTTTGTGCTCAATATCTAGTCGAATTGGATTCTATTAGAATAGAAAAACGATTGATACATTCGATGACAGTGAAATTTACCAAGAGTGACATAATTACACCGCTAAAATTTAAATAAAAATTGAAAAATTGAGGGATTATTGGTTGATAAATTCGTAGATCTAGAAATTCATTTCGGACAATTGAACTTTCTCGAACTGTTTCTTTTTAAGAACTAAAAAGATTTGTGCCAAAATGATAGATGCCAAGAAGACCAAAAGGCCTTGGACACGTAATGGGTCTTGAAGTACTATTTCCGCATCCCCCTGACCAAATCCACCCACATTAGGATTACTCGTTAATGGTTGATCCAGTTTGATAGATTCGCTTTCTGAAACAAGAAGTTCCGGTCCTGGAGGTATACTATCAATCACTTGGCGTCCCTCTGACGCATCCGTTATAGTTATTTCATATCCCCCTTTTTCTTTTCGTATGATTTTGCTTACTATACCTGCTGCTGTAGCATTATAAACCGTATTGTTACTTTTGCTCCCGTCGGGATAAATCTGACCCCTTCCCCGGTTTCCGCCTACGTATATGGGATATTTTAAGAAGTGAACATCCTTCCTAGTAGCGGGATCAGGAGAAAGAATAGGAAAGGTTATTTCACTATATTTCTGACCAGGAACAGGACCTATCACAAGAATATTTTTTTTAGTGGGTCGATAATTCTGAAAAGACAGATTACCTATCCTTTCTTTCATCTCTGGCGAAATACGATCAGCAGGGGCTAATTCAAACCCCTCGGGTAAAATCAGAACAGCCCCCACATTCAAAGCTCCCTTTTTACCATTAGCAAGAACTTGTTTCAGTTGCATATCATAAGGAATTCGAACAACTGCTTCAAATACAGTATCAGGAAGTACAGCTTGTGGAACCTCAATATCCACAGGCTTATTAGCTAAATGACAATTCGCACATACAATACGGCCAGTTGCTTCGCGCGGATTTTCATAACCCTGCTGTGCAAAAATGGGATATGCGTTTGAAATCCCCGCCCGAGTTATTATATATATCATGAGCGATACGGAAATGGAACGAGTAATCTCTTCCTTTATCCAAGAAAAGGTCTTTCTAGTTTGCATGGTCCAATCATTGATCCCGAAAATTTTTACAATAAAATTAGGTGGGTCGCTAGTATACTTCCCTATCCACGATGCTGCTATTTACTGAATAATTTTTACTAAAATAAAGGAAAAGTTCGAAACGAATCTCTTAGATGTATAGAAAAAAGAGGATTTTGAATGTTTTGCTTATGTACATGTACAAAATAACAAACATTCTAATTGGGTCGGTATTTTTCAGTCATTCATTGAATGATAAATCACTACAAGTGACGGAGATACACGATTTAAATAACGGAAGATCCAATATTTTATAATTGTATCTATAATGACCGGAAAGGTAGAAACAAGGCCAGATATAATTTGATCGTTATGAGCAAATCCAAAATCTTTGTAGACAGAGCCAATCATTAGTTCCCAACCGTGGGGTGAATGGAATCCTATACACAAATCGGTTACTAAAAGAATAGAAAAAGCTTTTATTGTGTCGCTTAAGTTATATAGGAATTCTTGAACCCAAGAATTAAGAATAATAAGTTCTTCGTTACCTAGAATAGAATAGGCAGTTAGAATAACGAAACAGATTATATTTATCAAAAAGTTCAAAATCGTATGGATACGATCCTCATTGTACATCTTTATCAATTGGATCGTTTCTTTGTGAATTCCGATACGAAACTTTTGTAGATGTGTTTCCGGGTATTCCTTTATCATTTCGTTCAAAAAAAAGAGTTCCTCTAATTCTATGAATTTTTCTAGAATACTCTTTTCTTGAATATCATTTAAAAAAGTTTCGGATTTACTAGTATTCCACCAATTAATAACCCAAGATTCCAGACTTTTTTTAAATGAAAAAGAGATCCACCAGGGCAAAAAGACTATAGATGTAAGATATAGAAGGGAAATTAATGCTTTTTTTTTTTCATTTTTTCGTCTGTGAATTTGTAATGAACCCACTTCATTCGTCAACTCTATAGGATTTAAAATTTCTATCAAACATAAGTTCTATTACAAGGCCTCGAAGCTATGAACCTATTACCTGTTTTTTTTTTATTTGTGAGTCAGGGGTTAGTCCTTAGAATTTAGAAAGAATACAGAAAAAGCCTACCAATACGAAAGAGCACACGAATGAAAAAAAGATTGTTTCCGGAAATCTCAATTGTTCAAATTGGAAGTAATTCCCTCGTTTCAATGAATGTCCGAAGAGCCAGTTCAAATTCCGATTTCGAGATGAAAGAATTCCTTTGTATCAAAATAACAAATATTTCGACAAAAAATTCGCCAATTGACCATAGTCTACAAGACTAATTGAGAGGGATTTCGGAAGAATATTTTGACATGATGATCAAAAATGAGTGGCAAAAGCAAAATAAGACGGAAAGGTTTTCGTTCAAAGTTATCATTATAAGTGGCCCGAGTGGTCCAAACTTTTGCTCATTTAGGAGTACAAAAAAAGGAAAAAAAGAAACGTTGATTGGCGAAAAAAAAGGGAAATTCTTTACAAGATATGATCTATTGATATCTAACACATCAATTTCCAATATTGAAAAGAAAAAGAGAATTTCTTTATTCTAGATCTTATTCCGAACTGTTTTATTTTCTTGATCTATGAGATGAGTCTATTATTTCAATTTTTTACTTGTTACTGAATTTACATACGCATAAAAATTTTTCGGACAAAAAAACTTTGTTTTCGAATTGTTCCGTATATATTTTTTTGTTCATCAGTATTTAGTATTGTGAAGAAATTTAACTTTTGGATTTTTTGGCTCTTACTAAGAAATTGGTACACGCAAGAAATAGGCCAATTCCGCAGCTTTTTGCTCAATTTCTTGTGGAGTCAAATTCTCATCAGTACGAGTCAAAGGAACGGCTCCCTGGCCTCTGATTTCCATATAAAGGACACGCCTAGCAGAAATACCCTCTTTAGCTTCTATTCTGATAGACTGAATATCTTTCATAAGGAATCGGAGTAGGATGCGACGATTTTTTCCAGGGAATCCCCAACGAAAAATACACACTACTCCCTCTTTTCTATCGAATCGATCATAACCACTACCGACATTCCACGAAATTGTACACCACAAATAAGAACTAATAAATAGACCAGCAATCCCATAGAAAGACATTACGAGCCCTTGTGGAAAAAAAATTATTTGCTGAAACGGAAAAAAAGATATCAAATTTCTGCCAAGGTAACTGGAAATTCCAACCAACAAAAACCCCAATGAACCTAAAAAAAGTATTAAGGCCCAGGAGAAATTATTTATTTTTCGAGACCCCGCTAGAAATTCTATCCATATATGTTCTGATCGCCAATTCATACTCGATCCAGTTGCGTTTTATTGGAAGTGGGAGACTAGCCCAACAGAATTTGACTTTACTTTTATTGTTTCAAAAGTAACTTTCATCAACTCGCACTATTCTGATGTGAATCTTTAGGAAGAATTCATCGAATTCGTTAGATCTAAGGGCCTTTTCATATGATCTGCTATCTACACACATATGGATCCATTGGCTTTGTCAGGCATTCATTCCAATTTTTTTTTTTTTTCAAAAAGGTCATTTACTTATATAGCACATTTACGTCTGCAAAAGAAGCCTTTCCTCTTTGTTTGAAAAAAACCACATGTTATACCATATTCTATTAAATAGATATCTATGTTATGATCCAAGTCTAAATCTTGAAAAACAAAAAATAGATGATATTTACCTCCATCGAATCTAAAAAATCTTGTTTTTTTGAACATAAAGAAATAAAGAAGTCATCGCAATTGCCGGAAATACTAAGCCTACTAAAGGCACAAAAATAGAAGGTAAGTTGTTAAGAATTATCATAGAATGGGCGCCTCGATTTAATATTTGTACCTGTTATTTATTTATATTAATCTTTAATTATCTTTTATTGTTATTTATATTGTTAGAAAGATATCTTATAATCATTATAATTCCTATATAATTATATATAGTATTTATAAGTGAGTTTATATAATAAAATACTAAGGAGTGTAGAACTAAGTAAATGGACTTATTCAGTTTTCTACCTGAACTATATGTATGATAATCCACTTGTTTGTTATTCTTCTCTTTTTCTTATTTTATAACTTAAAAAAAATCAAGAGTTTTTTCTGCTCCCGAGAAATTCGTTTTTTTATTATTTAGCTTGCTTCGTAGAAGAAAGAATTCAATCTTTTCTCTTGTTGATAGGGCTTTCGTAATTAGAAATCAGAAAATATCGGTAAAAAAAAATTATCTGCATGATTCTTTCTACAATTTACGCTTATGTCACAAAAAAATCCACTCTTCGGATTTTATTTTGCTTTTGATTTCGCTAACTGAATACTTGTTCGCTAAAAAAGTATTTGAACTTTAATTTTTTTCTTTAATAAAAATTAATTAACTTAAAGCTATACTTGATTTATGATTCAAAGGAAAGAAAGCGTGGAGCTGAAATAACTCATTCAGAACGCCCTTTAAAAGATTACGGGGTACGATTAGATCGAATAAGCCCTTATGGAATAAAAATTCGGCCGCTTGTGAACCTTCAAGTACTGTCTTATTCGATGTTTGTTCAATTACTCTTTTACCTGCAAATGCAACGTAGGCGTTGGGTTCAGCAATAATGATATCCCCCAACATACCAAAACTGGCTGTCACTCCACCCGTTGTAGGAGATGTAAGGATTGAAACATAAAATAACTTTTTATTCGATTGATAATCAGATAAAGCGGAAGATATTTTAGCCATTTGCATCAAGCTTACACTTCCTTCTTGCATGCGTGCTCCTCCGGAAGCACACACTAGAATAAGAGGTAAAAATTTATTGGCGGCATACTCGATCAAACGAGTGATTTTCTCACCTACTA